TTATTTTTATTCAGAAGTAATTCGCGGGATCTTGCACCCTTTTCTTAGTTAGATTCTTAGTTAGTTAGAACAGAAAAAGGTACAGCTGGTTGGATCCAACCGATTCTTGAAATAAACAACTCGCACACACTCCCTTTCCAAAAAAGATCAATACACCAATCACTACACTTAGATTTATTGGATTTGTTGCTAAAATATCGGTATTAACCCCGAAACTCCCGGCAGATGGCCAGTGGCCTAAAGAAAGGAAAGAATCGGTTACATTTTTCATATGATCTCCTCTTATATAGACTAAAAAACCGAACAGAGTTATTTTTTTATTACCTCTTTTCTTCTTTTATTCTATATTCTATTTGTTTATTTCCTATTTTAAAATCGAGTTAAATTAAAGAATATTCGAATTATAAACTAAACTACGAACTGCTCCTTTTGTTACAACATTTCCCCAAAATTGTTTTCCTTGGACTACGGACGGGAAGGATGAAAGCGAGTTGGTATGCTAATTCCTCACCCGCAAATCAGCCCTTCCCGTAGGTTATTTTCTCAAAAAATACGTAATTGTAGGAGTTTAATTTGGATATAATTCGAAAAAGCAAACGACAAGTCCAAGCCAATAAAATATGAAAAAATAAAAAATTTTCATATTTCTAAAATTAAACAAAATTAAAAATTAAACAAAAGGATTCGCAAATAAAAGTGCTAATGCTACAACCAGTCCATAAATTGTTAAAGCTTCCATAAACGCTAGACTAAGCAATAGAGTGCCTCGTATTTTTCCCTCAGCTTCAGGCTGTCTCGCGATACCCTCTACAGCTTGACCCGCGGCAGTTCCTTGACCAACCCCAGGTCCAATAGAAGCAAGCCCTACAGCCAATCCAGCAGCAATAACAGAAGCGGCAGAAATCAGTGGATTCATGATAAGTTCCTCGTACCAAAAAAAAGAAATGGTTAATGATACAATCAACCAATGAATTATGACTTAATTATTCCGTCGCTAGGATTCATCCAGTCGAAGTAACTAAGAACTTCGAATATAATTATATTATTGAATCATCAGAACTACTTAGATTTATCTTTTTTAGTTTCTATTCGCAGAGCCCTTGTGAACCCATACGACTTCTGCTCTTCCATTTCTTGGTTCCGAACTGTTGAATTATTTCTTGATTTCATCTGTTTATTAATTCACAGTCATAATGAAACAGAAGACTTTTATTGACTATTGAAATCCCTATCTCCTCTCCAATTTCACAGTAATAGAGCAAATTATATCTTTAGTTCATATATAACAAGTCAATATCTAATATCACATATACGTGTTTTTCTTCTATAACGTAAACAAACCAGTCATTCATCTTAAATTGAATTAATTAAGTGTCGAAATAACTACAAAAGTTGGCTTATAGCCATTCAATTATATTACATATACCCCAATCAATTACATTACATATACCTGGTTCTAAACCCAAAATTTTGATGAATCCTTTTTTCGTATTTTCGTAAATTCTTTTCTCCCTTTTCTTTATCCTTATTCCCACGGATACAAGGGAAATGGAAAAATGGATTAAGTAAATTATTGCATAGAAATCAAATTATTTTATTGATCTAAGTTCATGCAATTTATTATTTATAATAATTTTCTTTTGGTCAATTCTTGAACAAAAGCAACTGAAACCAGAATTGTTTCGCCCTTTTGTTTAATCACACCAGATATCATAAACATATACTACAAGTATTCTTATGCAAAATTCAAACTATTCAATTATTTTATTATTTGAAATTTGACACAGGCTTACCAACATAAAACGAATACTCATTGAGAGGGTTAAATTAAACGGACGGAAGGGTTTAGGAAAAAGATCCTTTAGATCTCTTTCCTTTCTTTTTACAAGTCTCTAATATCGTAACTTTTTTCTATTACTCTAGATTGTATATAGCCCAAATTGTATATTTCCGAAGTAAATACTATCTTGAGCCGCGCATATGGGCTAAAAAAAGACTATTTCAATGATGGCCCTCCATGGATTCACCTATATACGCCGCAGCTAAAGTTGCAAAAATAAGAGCTTGAATACCACTTGTAAATAATCCAAGGAACATGACAGGTATAGGAACCACTGAAGGTACTAAAGAAACAAGAACAACAACGACTAATTCATCAGCTAAGATATTCCCGAAAAGTCGAAAACTAAGTGATAAGGGCTTTGTGAAATCTTCTAAGATGTTGATTGGTAAAAGGATTGGAGTTGGCTGAATATATTTCCCGAAATAACTTAATCCCTTTTTGCTAAGACCCGCATAGAAATATGCCACTGACGTAAGTAAAGCCAAAGCTACAGTAGTATTTATATCATTCGTGGGTGCGGCTAACTCTCCATGAGGTAATTGTATTATTTTCCAAGGTAAAAGAGCTCCTGACCAATTAGAAACAAAAATAAATAGAAACATAGTTCCAATAAAAGGAACCCAAGGACCGTACTCTTCGCCAATTTGAGTTTTACTTACATCTCGAATAAATTCAAGAACATATTCGAAGAAATTCTGCCCGCCAGTCGGAATAGTTTGCGGGTTACGAACAGCTATAGCGGCTGAACCTAATAAGATAGCAATTACAACCCAAGAAGTAATAAGTACTTGACCGTGGACCTGCAAACTCCCTATTTGCCAATAGAAATGTTGGCCTACTTCCACACCGGATATATCGTATAACCCCTTTAGTGTGTTGATGGAACATGATAGAACGTTCATATTGCCCTCTAAAAAAATCAAACTTTAAATAAAAATTTTTTGATTCAACCACCTGCCTACTTGAATCGGATATTTTGAATACTAACTAAACTAACTAATTACATAATATCCCCAGTTCTTTTTATTTCTTTTTTAGAATTAAGAAAAAAGAGTAAGCTATTCCCGAAATCTATGGGACTTCCGAAGTAAGTTATTTATCTTATTATTAATCAAGGATTTCTTATATAGCTAGAACGCCCTTCACAAATTGCGAATACTAATTTGTTAAGAATTAATCGGATTGAAGATATAGCGTCATCATTTGCTGGAATCGAAATATCTGCGATATCGGGGTCACAATTTGTATCGATTAAACAAATTGTTGGAATTCCCAAAGTGATACACTCTCGCAAGGCCGTATATTCTTCGTGCTGATCGACGATGATTACAATATCGGGTAACCCTGTCATATATTTAATTCCGCCCAGATATGTTTGCAAGCGAGATAATTGTCTTTTCAGCATAGCTTCATCTCTTTTCGGAAGACGGTTGAATTTCCCCATTTTTTGTTCCATTCTTAAGTCCCGGAACTTATAAAGCCTGGTTTCAGTAGTGGACCAATTCGTTAACATACCGCCAAGCCATTTTTTATTAACATAATGACACCGGGCCCTTATTGCAGCCCACGCTACTGAATCAGCTGCTTTATTTTTGGTACCAACAATTAAGAATTGTTTTCCCCTACTTGCCGCATCAAAAATCAAATCACAAGCTTCTGATAAAAAACGGGCAGTTTTAGTAAGATTTATAATATGAATACCTTTACGCTTTGCAGAAATATAAGGTGCCATTTTTGGATTCCATTTCCTAGTACCATGGCCAAAATGAACTCCTGCCTCCATCATCTCTTCCAAACGGATGTTCCAATATCTTCTTGTCATTTCTCCCCACACCCTCTTTCTTTTTTTGAAAAAAAAAGAGGGAACCCTGAAACTGAAATAAATAATTGTTCCGACGGAACTTTCTCTTCTACCGTAGATAGACAACCAAAACTTTTTATTCATTATTATCTTTTCATTTTTTTGATTACCAAATAATAATAATAAAGAAAGGATGAACTTAGGAGTCATTAAATCCTATAAATGATTCTTTTAGTGTATCATGGAAATTCTTTGATAAGGGACGAATCCAATAATTTTCTGTGGTGGAACAAAATATCTCGCATTTCCCCCCCGAATAGATTCTTTTTTTTTGTTTCCAAAGGAATGTTGTTATGTTGTTTTGAAGGGTATACTAATCCTTTGAATCCGGTACCAACAGGTATCATCCCCCCCAAAACAACGTTCTCTTTCAGACCCTTCAACCAATCAATACGGCCCCGGAGAGCCGCCCTTGCTAAAACCCGAGCAGTTTCTTGAAAACTTGCCTCAGATATGAAACTTTGAGTATTGAGCGATGCTCTTGTTATTCCCAATAAGATGGCTCGGTAACAGATCGCTTCTTCTAAAGCGCGCCCCATTCGTTCCGCTCGTAACAATCCAATTAGTTCTCCGGGTGAAAAAACATTAGACATTCCATCTTCTGAAACCAAAACCTTTGATGTTATTTGACGTACAATAATTTCTATATGCCTATTATGAATCTGCACCCCCTGGGATCGATAAACTTTTTGTATCTTATTAACCAAAGAGATACGGCTTTGCACTATAGTTAGTTCAGCACCAATCAAAAATCCCCAGGGAATTCCAAGAATTCTTGTTATACATTCGTTCCAAACCTCAATCCTTTTTTCTAGATTCATCGATATTGAATCGATCGAACGCACTTCTAATACCTGTTCCACTTTTGGAAGACCCTGCGTTATATCACCAGATCTCGATTTTTCATAAAAAAATGTAACTAAAGTTTCTCCTTCGTAAAGGATTTCCCCATAATGGCCATGAACAGTTGCTCCCGGGGTGGCCAAAAAAGGCTTAGCGGATCGTATTACTATAGAGTCAACTTGAACAAGTATAACTTGACCCGATTTTAGGCGGGGTCTGTTTTTGGCTATACATACATTTTCACAAATCAACTGCCCAAGACTCATTATTGTAGATGTCTTTTCACAACAATTATGATCGAGAAAATACCAATTCAAATGGAATGGATTCAAAAAAATATTACTGGAGAGGTCGGGATTATAAATTTTTCCATGTTCATCCATTAAATAATATTTAATTACTTGAACCGTTTGTTTTAAATTGTCAAGTTGTAAATAGTTAGTTATCAATATA